ATCCAATCAAAAAATATTTTTTTTTGATTGGGTGAATTGATTTCTTGATCCTGAGGAATCGTAAGATAAAAAAGATCTTTTTTATCAATTTTATCAATTATTTGATAATTATTAGTCCCGGTTTTAGTATTTTTATTCTTGTTGGTATCGATCTTGATCCAGGCCTCAATATCGATTTTCTTTTTAAGACAAAAATGGAGAATTTTCCAATCAAAATATTTTCGATCCGGATTTTTTTCCATATACATAATATCACTTTTTCCTAAATAATTTTTGATAGGGATATCCCCTAGTATATCAAAAAATTTGCCCTTATGTTTATGTGTGTTGTAATTATAAAAACTCTCTCGATTCTTATTTACTTGGAATGGTGATCCATAAATATATGGGTCCCTCTTATTTTCATAATTAATAGATCTATAAGATAAAAGATTATATCTATAGTATTTTTGAAAATTCTCATTTTGATTTGGTAATGAATATACTTCGTAATCGTTTTGTTTTTTGTAATGAATTAATAGGTCTTTTTCATATGAATTCTCTTTGTTTAAATCTTGATTTTGAATTGTACGACATTTATTGATTCTATTTTTCCATTTTGCTGCTATTAATCTAGACCATCTAATCTGAGATAAATGGTATTGATAATGACCTCTTAACCAGTTTTTCCATTGATTTATTCCAGAATTCCGAAGTTTCTTATGTCTTAATTCATAATGAATTATTCCTTGTTTTCCAAAATAATCTTTTATTGAAGTCTTAAGAAAAAAAGACGTTCCGTGATATTGAAGAATAGATCTTAACTTATACAAGTTAAGAACTTGTGTTTGTGATATTTTGTAAAATACATATGCTTGTGACAAGGAGGATAAGTCAAAAAAATTCTGTGAATTCTTATTACTAATATTATAAAGTGACTTTTTTATAGTCGAAATAAAATGAATTTTATTTTGATTTGTTTTATTAATTCTTTTTTTATTTTTTTTATTATTGTAAATGGATTTATCAATCATTTTTTTTGTTGATTCAACAAAAAGTTGTATATTAATTCTGGGAATATTAATAATAGATAGAAGGATATCTGCGTATATCCTTTCAGTGAAAAATTTTATAAAATAATGTAATTTACGGATTAATCGAGTATTTCTTCTTTTTAATATTTGCCAATTTGGTGATTCGAATCTTTTAGCATTATAACTTGTTTTATTAGGACTATCATTTATTTCTGGAGTCACTTTTTTTTTATTTTTTGTAATTCTTTTTATTTGATTTCTGATTGTGCTTGTTCTATCAGTCAGATCTTTCATTTTTTTTTCTGTCAGTAAAAAATTTGTCCAATATGTAGATTGAATTCGACTAAAGGATTTATGAATTATATGATTGCGGGTTATAGAATCTTTTTCTTTTTTTTTTTTAGTTTCGCTTGATTTATATATTTCTCTCAATCTAAATAATAGAATTGGATTTACTTTTGAGAGTTCTTTTTTTATTTTTTTTAAAAACGGAATGCCCTTGATAATCCATTTTTTTGTTTTTTTTGAGATATTTAGGAATTTTGTTCTTTCTTTTAAAACTTTTAGAAATATAAAATACTTTTTTTTCAATTTTCCAATTTTTTTTTCGAGTTTCTTAAAAATGGGTTCAAAAAAGGAAGGCCGTTTTTGGGGAGAACCAAAAGGAAGTTCAGCTTCCATTCCCCAAACCGTTAAAAAAAAAAAATCATCTTTTTGTCCTTTCTTTTTGATTCGATCTATATGAGAGGACCGTGGCTTAGATCTGTGCCAGGGTTTCAGACAGAAAGGAAATAGCATCTTTATTTGAATACCGTCTATTAACCAATTTTTCGGAAATTCTGTTTCTGATAATTGAACACCATTATAGGTGCATTTAACATGCATTTCTTTATTCCATTCATTTAAATCCTCAGACCACTCAGGAAATTGTAATAATAGCATACGGCCAATATTTTTAGCTATTATCAATGACGGTAATATAATATATTTTCTAAGAATCGATTGAGTTATTAACATGGAACCTCTTATTACTTGAGCAAATGGAATGGTATCCCAGGCTTCTGCTACTTCTATCCGCGCTTTCTCTTTTCTTTTGTTCTCTTCTTTTTTGTCCTTTTCCTTTTTTTCCCTTTCTTTTATTTCTTCTTCTGTATAATCTGAAATTTTGAATTCTGCTCCCTTTCCTATACAATTTCTAAAAATGAGTTTTATCAGTTCGGAGATATCAAAAAAAAAAGGGTGTGATTTGTCTATTCTGTCCAAAAAAAGCGGAGAATGTGCATTTGCTTGAAAAAGTTCCCAAATAACTGTTTTACATCTTTGGGCTCGCATTGAACCTTTGATTATGTCTCGACGAAAATCAGATTGTTGCGAATATCGTATCAAAGCTACTTCGTCTCTTTTATTAGAATTATTAGTATCCTTATTATTAGGATCGGTATTTCCCCGGTTATCAGTAAAAATCACTACACGTTTGGCTTTTCTTG